TTTCAAGCCACTTTATTCTATTCCTTTTTATTATGATGTTTTTGAATAATCGAATCTATTGACTGATTCATAGTTTCTGTCGTTTCTAACATAATATTAAATATTATGTTAATATTTTGAATATGAAGCAACAAGAAAGGAGGAATCCATCGATTTTATGAAGAATCCAATACCTATGGATTTATCCTTATGAAACATCCTGCAAATCCTTTTCTTTTTATACTCAACTCTTTCTACTAAACTAAAGCAAATAATAAAAAGAAAAAAACTATATTTCTATATATAGAAATATAGAAATAGAAAAAAAAGAAAACTGTAATGAGATAATAAAGAAATATTTGGATATGCGTAAAGATCTAATCTTGTTTTCAGCCGAAACAAAACAAGATGAAGTCTTTTTTTGTTTTAATTCGTTTCCTAAGTTATAAGTTTAAGTGAATTGAAGAAGTTCTATTTGTTCAATTATACCCGGAAAAGAAAACAAGGAATAAGAATCTTTCAGGAGAAAAAATCATGATTCTTTCGATACAAGACGACACAAGAAAATCCTTTTCTTGTGTCGTCTTGTATCGAATCGAATAGACGATTAGGAATACTAAGAAGACTTTCTAGAAATATTTTTAACTTTCATTTTTCCCGTCCTTGCCTTGTATTCTATTCTTTTGTATTTGTATACTTATTTTATATCATTAGGAATGGTATACAAGTAATGAGTTTCAGACATCCCGCAAAATAAAAAAAAAAGAATAAAATAAACAAAGAAAAGACTTATAGAATTTTTTGAATCATATTCCTATATAATTCTATCGATCAACAAGAAGTTGGCACTTTTACCAACTTTATTTTAAGGAATCTCTAGATCTAGAAATTCATTTCGTACAACTGAACCTTTTCAAACTGTTTCTTTTTCAGAACCAAAAAGATTTGTGCCAAAATCACAGATGCCAAGAAGAACAGAAGACCTTGGACTCGTAATGGATCTTGAAGCACTATTTCTGCGTCTCCCTGACCAAAACCTCCTATATTTGGATTACTTGTTAATGGTTGATCAAGCTTGATGGATTCTCCTTCTGAAACAAGAAGTTCTGGTCCTGGAGGTATAATATCAACCACTTGACGTCCTTCTGATGCATCAACTATGGTTATTTCATATCCCCCTTTTTCTTTACGTGCTATTCTGCTTACTATACCAGCAGATGTAGCATTATAAACTGTATTGTTACTCTTGCTACCATCAGGATAAATCTGACCCCTTCCTCTGTTCCCACCTACATATATGGGATATTTTAAGAAGTAAACGTCTTTTTTCGTAGCAGGGTCGGGGGAAAGAATAGGAAAGACGATTTCACTATATTTCTGACCGGGAACAGGACCTATCACAAGAATATTTCTTTTATTAGGACGATAACACTGAAAAGAAAGATTGCCCATCTTTTCTTTCATTTCGGGAGAAATACGATCGGGGGGAGCTAATTCGAATCCCTCGGGTAAAATCAGAACAGCTCCTACATTCAAAGCTCCTTTTTTACCATTAGCAAGAACTTGTTTCAGTTGCATATCATAAGGAATTCGAACAACTGCTTCAAATACAGTATCAGGAAGTACAGCTTGCGGAACTTCAATATCCACGGGCTTATTAGCTAAATGGCAATTGGCACATACAATTCGCCCAGTTGCTTCTCGTGGATTTTCATATCCCTGCTGCGCAAAAATGGGATATGCATTTGAAATAGATGCTCGAGTTATTACATATATCATGATCAATACAAAAATGGATCGAGTCATCTGTTCTTTTACCCAAGAAAAAGTCTTTCTATTTTGCATGGTCCAATCATTGATCCCCGGAATTTCTACAATAAATTCGATAGGTAACCAGTAGAATTCCCTATCCACAAGTTTGCCATTGTATTGATTGTACTGAAATAATTGTACTGGTGGAATATAGTATGAATACCTTGAGTTGAAAAGGTAGAAGTATAAAGAATAAGTAAGATGAAAAATGATTTCTTTATACACGAAGAAAGATTCTGATTTGATTGATATCAAATAATGAATTATTCATTCTTATTCATTCATTGAATGATAAATTACTACAAGCGAAGGAGATACACGATTTAAAAAATGGAAGATCCAATATTTCACAATTGTATCTAGAATCACTGGAAAAGTGGAAACAAGACCAGATATAATCTGATCATTCTGAGCCAATCCAAAATCGTTGTAGATCGAACCAATCATTAGTTCCCAACCATGGGTTGAGTGAAACCCGATCCATAAATCAGTAACTAAAAGAATTGAAAAAGCTTTGATTGTATCACTTAAGTTATAGAGAAATTCCTGAATCCAAGAATTTAGAATGAAAAGTTCTTCATTACCCAGAAAAAAATAACCACTTAGTATAGCGAAACAGATTAGGTTTGTAGAGAAATGCAAAATTATATGGAAATGAGATTCATTTTGTCTTTGGACCAATTGTATTGTTTCCTTGTGCATTCCTATACGAAACCTTTGCATATGTGTCTCCGAGTACTCCTTTATCATTTCGTCCAACAGGAATAGTTCTTCTAATTCCATAAATTTTTCTAGAACATTTTTCTCTTGAATATCATTCAAAAGGATTTCGGATTGCCTGGTATTCCACCAATTAAGAACCCAAGTTTCTAGACATTTCTTAAATGAGAGAGAAACCCACCAGGGCAAAAAGAGTATAGACACAAGATATGGGAGGGAAGCCAATGCTTTCTTTTTTTTCATTCTGTATCCGTGATGTAAATTGTTAATGAACCTTTTTCATTCGTCGATTCTATCTCTGAGATTTCTATGAAGCACGAATTATATAAAATTATATAACAAGAAGAAGGTATCGAACCTATGGATCTTTTCCTATTTTTGTTTTTGTGTAAGAATTGAGTCTTTAGGATCTAGAATAGAACATACAAGAAAGGCCCTTTTCGAATGAAAAAAAAGAAGTAAATATTCTTTCCATATTCCAGAGATCGCAATTAGGCAAATTGTAACCGATTTCCCCTTCATTTATTCCTTTCGATGAATACTCCGAAAACCCATTTTGAACTAACGAATATAATTTGGATTTAAAGACGAACTCTACCAGATCATTTAATTCTTTTATTTCTATTTTGAATTCAAAAGATTTCACTGTCTAACCGCAGCGCGGAGATAGGGTATCAATTCAAAGGACGAATTATGTTTTACGAAAACAAAAGACATGTTAGGATATTTGATGAATCTACACTACACTTATTAGACCTTTTGATAGTATAAAGAGTGAAGCTGGACGACATGTGTATGCATATACAAAATAGTTTTTGTGTACAAATCTCCTTAATCTATTTTTTTTTTCAATCTATTTTATTTGATTAATTCTATTAGATTTTTAGGTTTTATTAATATTGTTCCATATACGTTCTCCTGATAGATGTATTAAGTTCCTTCTCTCATGCTGATATTTATTCTTTAGTTTCTTTAGTTCATTTCAAAATACTTCAATGGGGACGCGTAAGAAATAGGCCAATTCGGCAGCTTTTTGTTCAATTTCTCGTGGAGTCAAATTCTCATCAGTACGGGTCAACGGAATGGCTCCTTGGCCCCTGATTTCCATATAAAGGACACGACGAGGAAAAAGACCCTCTCTCACCTCCATTCTGATTGATTGGATATCTTTCAGAAAGATACGAAGGAAGATGCGACGATTTATTCCAGGAAATCCCCAACGAAAAAGGGACATTATCCCTTCTTTTCTATCAAATCGGTCATAACCACTACCTACATTCCATGAAATTGTGCACCACAAATAAGAACTAATGAATAGACCTGCGATTCCATAGAAAGACATCACGATCCCTTGGGGGAAAAAAAGAATTTGCTGAGACGGAAATACGGATATCAGATTTTTACCAAGATAACTGGAAGTTCCAACCACTAAGAATCCTAGTGAACCTAAAAAAAGGATACAGGCCCAGCAAAAATTACTTGTTTTTCGAGACCCCGTTATAAGTTCTATCCATATATGTTCTGATCGCCAATTCATACTATACTAGATCCAGTTGCATTCGATTGGAATTGATAGAATAACCCAAATGGATTTGACTCGACTTTTATTGCTTGATCCCTAAGTAACTTTCATTAACTAGCAGCATTCCGGCAGGAACCATTAGAAATAATTGGTTAGATACATTGAGTTTCTATTTCAAAGATTTTTCAAAAAAGATTTGCGGATCATTTTGAATTTAATCATTTAATTGATTTTAATTGATTAAGCTATAACTGCATATACATGCATTAATGCGTATATTATCCATCGATATACATAACAACGGTATACATAACAAAACAACTCTTACATTTGTTTTCGGAAAGTCCACATAGCATATATCCTACCCTATTACATTAAAAAAAAGTATCTGTATGATGATCTAGTGTTGAAATAAATTGATGAGATTTGGTCCCATCATATTTAGACAATCTTATTTCTTTGAACATAAAGAGATAAAGAAGCCATTGCGATTGCCGGAAAGACTAGGCCCACTAAAGGAACAAAAATAGAGGGAAAGTTCAAATCTATCATAGAATGGGTACCTCAATTTCATATTTCTATTATAATTATAAAGATATCTTATGATAAGTCTATCTATTAGAAATAATATTCAGATAATATTCATATGAAATATTTCATAATCAATAACGAATGTAGAACTAAACGAAGCGTACTTATTCCTCTTTATACACGAATATGTATGAGAATCCTGCTTTCAGAAATTGGATTCTTCTTCTCCCATCCTTATCTTCATCGTCTTTCTATCTTTCCTTTCAAAACACCTTTTTTTTTTGAAAAGAAAGATAGAAACGAGTTTCTTAGGAGTTTCCGACTTTAACCAATCTTATCCAACAAACATGGATTCCTAGTGAAAAACGGGAGTTCTCGCTAAATAGAAAGAACTTCTATATTCTGATTATTTTTTATTTGAATCTTCATTCAAGGG